GCCAACCATCTTGTCCGATTTCATAAAATAGACTAAAGGATGCCAGAAACATGGACCAGTGCAGCATGTACCAGCTTCATAATTGCATCCGATCCTAAAGACTTCGCGCCTCGACGCTTTGATCCCTTGTTTCACTCCGGCCCGATCACACGTAAGAAAATACGCCTTGGCAAAGCTCTGCCTGACAGGAAGAAGTTCCGCCACTCACCTGACACAGAACCAATCGGGAAAGGAAAGAGAAGAGCTCAAAAACGGCGATACTTACTGCACCCGATTGCCCTGCACAGCCGTCTTAAGCAAATGAACCCGTGGATAAGTAGGCCTTTCTTGCAGACCGATCTTCTGCCGAGTTCCCCCCCTCAGCTCGCGCGATAATCAGGACAGAGAGAATGGACTTGATTCACCTTTGCCCACGAGCCGTCCGGCAAGAATGAGAGCAATAATTTCCACGTCCAGTAGGAAGTAGGGAGACCGCCCCTCACTCTCGTCAGCTGTACATACGTCACCTTCCATTGTCTTAGCGAAGAATTCAACGTACTCCTGCGTGCCGGGAAGTTCCATTCCTTACCCTAGAAAGCCAGTCTTCTTCGGAACCCGCCAATCCATCTTTAAGCGCGAGAGTCGGAAGATCTAGTTCAAGTAGGTTTCAATACGCAGGCGAACAGCGGGATCACACAGCACTTATATAATACGCAATTCGCGCGTGAATGTACATGATCATCAAATGTGGAGGAACTTCCACCCCTTTCATTTAGTTCTCGCTCCGGTACACTCTTGGGTTGGATATACAGATTGAAAACAAGGATTTCAGACAGCATGAAAGATTCCCTTGAGAAGACTGATCTTCAACCGGAGAATCAGCTGAAACAAGAGACGCATTGGCATCCAAAGAAGCAAGGGCGAGCTAAAACCCTGCATTCAATAATGGCATAAAAATCAGACTCTAAGGGCTTTCGGGCTTAGCACCCGAACAAAGACAGGACCCGTATTCTTTTCTGTTTCCGGTTAGTCTTTTGTTTTTTCGGAATCAGAGGTGCCCCTTTGGCTGCTTCTCTTATTCCATTACCGATTGCTTCTAGCGGCGGATAATAGTCAAACCTCTCTCCTTTCTCTTGCCCATCCTAAAAAAGCCTTGTCTAAGGCCTCTTTCCTACGAAGTCTTGGATAATTTATTCTCGTCTCGTCTGAAACATAAATACGTCTTATCGCTCTTTACTACGCGACACTCACTATTTGTACTCACTCCTCCCATTTCCTCCCCGAATCCCTTCTTTCAATGGATCTTTTCTTGTGTTTAGGTTAGCTCTCTACTTTCATCTCTGCTTGCCTATCCTCCTCGTTTATTTGTCTTCATAGGTTGTGATCGTCTTAACGCCTAATATATCTTGAGGAAGAAGCCCAGTTAAAGCCCCCTCATAGAGGTTGTGTATTAGTGGTCGCCTCGACGCCTTTTTCTTTAGGAAGACGGTTAAAGCCCTTATCATAGATTACCAGTAGTCCCTTCAAATGCGGTAAACTTCTTTTCCTTTCTAGATGCACCTCGCCCAACCGCCTTGTGAGTCTTTCTTCTCCCAAAAATGTTCTGAGCTTAAGTGCTAATGTGGTATGAGGGAAGGGATTTATTCTTGTCTACTTAGTTTATTCTTTGGTCTACCAAATTTCCGGTCAATGCTGCGAGTGCCTTCATGCGGCAATAAAATTCTCCAGAGAGTGAGTTGCTGATCATAATGCCCGCCCTTAGTAGGATTTCCAGTAATCGGCTCTAGGTTGGGGTGCGAATAGTAGCATAGTTGTTTAGTCACCTTCCTCTTACGTATTACTATCTAGGGGCTTTGAAGCTGGTGTCTTTACTTATGTCATTAGCAAGGTGTAAACTACTCTGCTGCTCGTTGCTTTTCATCCTTTAGTATCTTGCAGCTCTTTCTGCTTCTGAAGCAGCATCTCTATCAGTTAGAGAGCTTTCCGCTACTATTATAGTTTTTAAGGCGTTTGTGCAATTGGCTTGTTGGTTGGCTTAATTACGCTATAAGGGCTTGTAGCTAAAAGTCGTCTTAATAGTTTTTATCTTCCTCTACCCTTCATTCCATCCATCCTCTCCCCGATAGTGCCTTTGCTGCCCTATGACACAGGGTTACGGTTCTGATCCTGTCTTCCTTCTTTACTCACTTTATGATTGGTCCGTCCTAAGCAGAGCGGAAGCTTGTTGACACCGTTCGCCGTTCGGGCTTCAAGGCAATCCCTTCGCTACTCCGAAAAAGCCGATAATAAAAAAAAAAGTATACACATTCAAGAAAGACCCTCCAAAATAAGACTAATGAAAAATAGACCCTTATTACATGAGATGAAAGACTTGTAACATAACACTTGCAACAAATCGCATGACGGAAGGTTTCCTGAAAGTTTCCAAGTCTCGCGACTCTAATAGAAACAAACGGTAAGCTCTCTGTGGGCTTGTTCTCTTTTTTCTGTAAAAGGTTTGGAACCCTTTCCATTGAAGTAGGGAAAGCGCACCATGCTACAGTCGGAATCTGACTATCTATACTGACTGACGTTGGAAGGAAGGTATGTTTTGTTGATCAAGCCGGAGAGGGAACCATTCTTTCATGCTTGCCTGGTTCTGATCTCGCTTGCTTTTTTCCGCTTTCCTCGCGTTATTGTCTCGCTTCGCTCGTATGATTTATGGCGCTTTTCTCCACCCTGAAATCTTTCTAAAGCACTTTAATATCTCCTAAAAACGAAACTTTACTTTAACAAAGAGGCTGCAAGGGTGCCAAACCTTCCGTTTTCTCGCTTGTTCACTGATTCCACTTCCACAAACCGGCACTGGCGCTAGCTCTGTAACCAGAACTAGAACATGCGTGTCCTCTTTCCCTTGCTCTAGGTCCAATCCCTTAAAGTAGTTACCTTCGGATTAATAGAAAGGTAGATTGTTTCCGCGGTAGAGGCTCCCCCCTCACCTTCTTTCCTTTCTGGTGGAAATGCAACAAAAAAAGAAAGTTTTCAAGCCTTATTCAATAGTCGAAATCTTTGTGGCGTCAAATCAAAAAGGACGCTTTGTCGACCTATATATAATAGTTGGCGCGTTAGCGCTTTAGTTTGATTGCAGGGGCGCGTTAGCGCTTGACTAATAAGATAGAAAGGACTTTTTCAGCTTACTTACTCTGCTACAGCGGATCGTTAGCAAGGTGCCGCGGTTTGTGGGCTTGAAGGACTTAGCGCCGTGACAAGTGGTATCAGAGCCAAAGGTTAGGCCAAGCCATGGCTAGTGGGAAGAACGCGTAGGCTAGTGCCGTCGAAGAGGCTCGACGGGAGCGGACTCATGATCGTGTGGATCGCCTTGTTACACAACTGAAGGGACAGATTTCGAGCGAGCGGTTGCTTCTCTGGAGAAAGATGGGCTGGTTAGGCGGACCATGATGGAAGGCCAAGGACAGGGGGTCGTGGAAGTGTTTCGAGCTTTACTAATAGTTAAGGGTGGCAAGCTTTAGAGAGTAGAGGCAAGGTCACCATACTAAATATGACGGAAGAGGACCGGCTCTTCGATTTCATGAAGGGGCTCCAACCAGCGCCAAAATGTCCAAGATTTAGGGGCGGCACAGGCAGCTAGCCTGCTAGATTGAAAGTACTTAGCCAGGGGGAGTCGAGACCAGGACAAGGGCAGGGGCCTAAAGTATCGAAAAGGCAAGGACTCCAAGAAGAAGCCAAGTCTGAGGCCAAGAACTGCGAGCTCAAGATCAGGAGCCAAAGCGGACCGAGAAGAAAGAAGGAAGGCTTCATCTGCTCCAAGCCCCTAAAAAAAATGGAAAGAGTTCGTTTCTTCCTCAAATTGGATTAATGGGTCGTCCAACTGGAAATGATAACAGAATGCATAGGTCATTAGAAGGAGTTCCAATAAGCGGATAAATATAGTATACCACCTTACTTATTTCCTCTATGAGGGAGAAAGCAAATTGAAGAACCCGCGGATATGTGCAAAGCTGAAATTATTGTTAGCCAAGGAAAATGACTCGTGGTAAAGACAAGATAGACTTTGACCAGACGTGCGAGGAATCTTTTGTTTTTTCGATCTGGGGGAAGTTCTCGCTCCTTCACCTCGTAAACTCAGTAGTCTACAACTATCCTCGCTTTTGTTCAATTATAAATAAATAAGCACTTTGATGGAGATTTGTAGCATCATTCAAGTAAATACAGATTGAGATCGTAGAAACATGAGCTTGTGATATAGCTACACCTAATTCCAGACCGGTTAATGCAAGAACTATAAATAAAGGACCAGGATCTCCTATGAAATATAAAAGATCATTCATACATAGCATAGTCCAAGCGGACCCACTTAAAATCTTTACTGAACTATGACCGGCCATCATATTAGCAAATAAACGTATTCCTGAGCTTAATGCGCGAAAACAATGAGGGATTAGCTCAAGGAGTACTAAAAAAGGTGCTAACGGCAATGGGACTCCTGCGGGTAATAAGAAGCTTAAAAAATGAAGCCCATTTTTTTGAAATCCCACTATAGTAATGCCAATAAAAAGAGAAAATGAGAGACCCAAAGTAATGAGAAAATGACTTGTAACTGTGAAGCTATAAGGTATCATACCCTGGGGATTACGAAATAACGAAAAAGTAAAAGTAACCGAGATGCAAGGGGAAAACTTTTGTTTAACATTTCCGGAAAGACCACCTATTTGTTCGTTTACCAGGTTCGGCACGAAATCATAAATAAGCTCTACCAAGGATTGCCAAGCATTTGGTACTGAGTTTCCTCCTCCCTTTTTAGTAACAAAATGAACCAAAAGTAGGACCAAACTGAGAGTTAGTAGCATAAACAAAGATGGATTTGTGAATGAGAAATACAAGTTTCCTATTTTCATAGGAATCAATGGGAGAATGGCAAATTGCTCAAGTGGGCTGTTGGGCGTAATCGTAAGAATCACTTTTCATTTCATCCCTCTAGTTCCGCTTCTTGCTCTAAAAATGAAGAAAGACTTGTCGGAAATGGCCGGTTGGGTTGGTCCAACCAAGAAAGGCATGGGAATTTTTCGATCTGCGGTACACTGAACACCAGCCCAATCTCGATGAAAAAAAGAAAACTTATTGCAACTATGAAAACTACAACAACCTCCGTAAACAGACGCTTTCTTGGAACTAATTCATAGGCGCTTTCAATTAGTTAGACTTCTAACACTATTGTTAGAACTATATAAAGAAATAGAAGAAGCGTGCGATACGCCCTACGGAAAAACGAATTGATTGACTATTGAGTGCAACCCCGTAACTAGATAGACTATGGGTAGTTCAGATGCGCTTAAAGTCTTATATAACGCATGCCGATGTTGCCACCGACAAACGGTTGACTTTGACTGTGAAAAGCTCCAAATAGGCACACGGTAGTTTAGAGTAGAAGGAGCTCGAAGTTGGAATTCAATAGTCTACAAGCCCGCCCCTGAGAGCGAAGTTGGAAGAATCTCTGTTGCCGTATCCGATGATGCTAGCGCAGTCAGAAGAATGGGTCAAGTGGGAATTGATTCGTTTAAGTTTCCGAAGTAAGTTCGCCTAGTTTTAGGTTTTAGCACCTTCGCTGTAGAAGCACCTCTTTCCGACGCTAAGCGCAAAAGGCACTCGAAGGAGTAGTGGGACCAACCATCACTACCATAGGGCTCTAGTGGTAAATCCTGCCACCTCAGACTCCTATTTCCCCTCACGTGTCAACAAACAAGTTGGGTGCTCTCGGTAGGACTCTGTTGCAGGTCTTGACGTTGGCTGATTAAAAAAGGCATCCTCGTCGCAGCAAAGCCCGTCTTTCTGAATTTAGTCAAAAACGAGACTTTCACAGGTCCGATAGGTCTTTCTACTATACTAATAGGGTGGTTACCTTCAAATGCGTTAATTTGCCTTTTTAGACCTTCTTTGTCAACAAGAGCCCTGCCTTGGTCTTCAATCCCCTTGAGCTGCTAGCGAGCATCCCTCTTTGCTTTCTTTGAAGCGTGCATTGGTCACATAGATGACTTCGTTAAGGAAAGCTGCTTTCAAAGTGCTCATCTCTTCGCTCTCCTCCTTCTGCTAATGCGAATATCCCGTTCTTGGTTCTTAAAGATATGTCTCCTGCCCCTGTTATGTTAGCGTCTCTAATCTCATCTATTGGTTGGAGCTCTCTTCGGGAAAGAGTCTAAAGTAGAGCGTGAAGCTGGGAAGTCAAGAAGTTTAGTGAAATCCCCCAAATGGAAAGTAAGTAGTCATTGTCGGGACGGAAAGCTGCTCTTCAACCACTTATTTAAGCGCTATGCACCTAAGCTCAGTCTTTCTGGCAGCTATCTTGCTAAACCTAGATTCTTGCTAAAGAGTTCCTTTTTCTTCTTTTCTCTCTTTATGCTCGAAATCGTCTTCTATCGACATCGTCTGCTTACTCTTATCGTACGCTCTTCTTACCCAAAATCATTCCCAAATCGTCTGGTACTTTGTCCGCTCTCCCTTTCCTGGTGAAGGAGAGAGAGTTTGACAAGCTGATGCAGCTAAGAAAGAAAGTCTCGTTGAAAGCAGGAACGAAGATTGTGACGACTATTTGAACTAGTTTCAAAGGCTTGATTGACCCTTGGGCTTGGGATTGAATCTGGCTAGGGCGCCCTCGTAAGGCGTAGGGTAGGGATTTGAAACCTGAGGCCTCTCCTCATCTAGTTCTTTCGTTACGCCGAGAATAAAGATTATATATATGTCCAATCTCTAGTGATGGTGGGACCAACCAAGATGTATGTCGTCCAACCCGACCTCAGACTCTTTCTTCCCGACCTATTTGACTCTCTGGCCGCAGTTATTTAGGTGGTATTCCGAGATTGAAGAGATCGAATTCCTCCCGGGAACACACGAAAGAAAGATATGAACTGGGTAAATAGAAATGGAAAAGAGATGTTTCCAATTCATCAAAATTATAATAAGCTTTTTCTACATCCATATGATCTACTAAAGTCGATCGGTATTGACCATATAATAAAAGCGGATCTTGGTCCATGGAGTCCCAAGAAGGTAAGAACTCCAACCTGTCTGATGCTTCTTCGGCCAAATACAATATACAAGTGGGACCTGCACTATGAGCAAGCTGTGCGAAAAACCGCTTCTTTTTTCCGGTTCCGAAACAACTTGGGCGAAATAGGGTTCTACCGGGAAACCATGGATTTTTTAGTTTTCGCCATTGGTTACTGGTTGAGCCACTGGAATGGAATGAGATAAGAATCTCTGTAGATCTTTCTTCTCCACTTACTCGTAACAGGCTTTTCTTCTGTAGAATACTTCTTCCGAATGGCATAATTGTCCGATTTATTCCTCGATCTTCAAAGAAAACTTACTCCTCCTACTCCTCCTTCTCCTTTAGGATAGGATCGTCGTTGGTCCTTCTTTCACTAATGATCTCACCACTTTCTAGTAGTTGTAGTTCGCGCGAACGCGCGAGGGACTATCCTTTCTATTGCTTGCCCTTGCTTTTCACTCTCAAAGGGTCTCTCTCTTCTATAAAGCGAAGCAAAGCGCATGGCGCTGAAGTGAAGAAAGCTCAATAAACACACAGGAACACGATGCAGGGCATAGCATAAATGAAAGCGCTGATCATTTCATAAAACATATATGCTTGACCTTTCTCGATGCTTTTTTTTGGGGTGACTCACCAACCGACCCAGCAGTGATCGATGACAGAATGGTACAAAGAAATCAAAGTCATTGGATTTGGTAGTTCTCCATTGACTTCTCTCTTTACCCCTTTGCATATGTTCCTAAATGGGTGTGCACCTCCAGATGGGCGGGGGCCGGCCTCCCACTCTCTTATGCAGCATTTATTAGCTTAGCTGGGTTGGGTGGATCGTGCAATAAGCCTCTCTCGACCCTCCCTTTCTAATACATCTTTATGAAAGCCTCTCGCCTTTCGAGATCCGGTCCATCATCAACTCAGTCAGATCTTCTTGTTTGCCTGCTTTGATTAGGCTTCCTTTAACGGATTTTATCGTCATTTCGTGCCTGCAGCCCTGCTGGATTCGACCTTTTATCAGCAGGTTGAGTAGCGTAATAAGGGGCACAACTAGAAGAGTTGGCCCTATATTTTCTTTCGATTTTTTTTTCTCAATTCGATTGCAGTCTCCGAAGTCCTTCTTGATCGATGGTCCCCATTAGCATTAGTGCTATAATTAGCAGCCGCTTTTTTTGGAAGGCGAGGTACTCATGTGTGATCGCGGATTCCACGGTAGCAGTAGTTCTAGCTCTACATTATGAGCACGGGAGCTCACTCCCTCAATGAGTCTATCCTGCTTCAGGCCATGTTGTTCAGTCTCCTGGAACTAAACTCTTAGATGCAGCCGCCTCCATCCATCGGCAATCCGCTCCCGTACGGGCGTTGACATGCTTAGCGAAGGTCTCCTTATTTACGACGAAATTTAGATCAGGTTGCACGAAAGGAAGGGGGAAAACCTATCTAGAAGTCGTTTTTGATGAGGAGAGGGAAAACCCCTCCCTAACGCTGGGCAAGATCAATAAATAAGAAGCTTCGGCTTAGGGCGACCAAACCAAGCTCGATTCGCTCCAAATTCCCACAGTGCCTTCCTTGGGAAAGGTGACCCGTATCTTCAGGTCGCTCCAGGCTCTACCGGAACCGAGCGTACCCTGGGACACGCGCTACAAAAGGCTTAGGAAGCGGACCTGTCTGATGAGGGGACTTCGTAAACTATCTAACTTTGAAGCTATTACACCCAAAAGGGTGAAACCACAGAAGCAGGTAACCCTGACTTCAAGACATATGGTGAAGAGCACCGGTCAAGCTCACACACAAGAGGGAAGGAACGAAAGATTGATTGATCTGCTGCTCGATCGGAGATATAAGGGAAGCGCTGGTAACCGAACTCTTTCGCGAAAGGGATTCCGCCGCCGAGTCTGTGTCTGTTATGAGAGCAGTGGCTAATAGAACTGATGCGCCTCAGAAAGCAGCGTCCTTCTCAATCAATGCCCGGGCATCCCATACATAACCACCGAACAACCAATCCCCGTACTGAGTTCTCTCAGGTGCCAACTCTTTTTTTTTCCGTAATAATAATAATATTAAAAGGTTCATGACCATCGATCGGTCGGAAGGTTAAGAGTGATAGATATTATTTATGTTCAAAGTCAGGCGCTTCCTTGTATCCCGCTTGGCAGTACATAAGGGGAAAGACGAGAATAGACCTCAAGGTCGGAACCGGCTCTTTTGGTTTTCTTTCTTTGGCTATGGTTGCCTTGACCAGAGGGTTCCAAACCGTTTAGAATGAACCGTAGCCAAAGATCCATTTACCCAGACGGTGTGCGAAATGAGGAAATTTTCCGTAGTAGGCCGAGTTTGACTCTATCGCCCGACACACAGCCCTCTATGTAGCTCTACCACAAGACCTTTCGGTGCCATCACAAGAACGAAGGAGACCCGCAAAGAGCGTTTGCACAAGGAGTGGAGCGATCCCTGAAATCATAGGTTCGATGAAGAACTAAACCGAATGATCGAAAGACAATAACATAAGGGCACCTCTATAGACGCGAAAACCGAGTTACAGACCCCGATGGACGCGTGATGAATGTGAGAAGCATCTGCCCCGGTAAGCCTATATGTTGATGAATGGGAGGGTAGCGAACAGCATTCTTGAAGACAGGCTATTCGACCTCCTTACAACTCTTTTTGCTAGGTTCCGAAAGTGCTTATTCCGCCTTACCTTATTAGGGGCGATGGACTGTATTCAAGAGGATCAGACTTGAAAAGTTCAGGCTATGGAAGTTTCGATCTTCCCATAAATCTATCTTTTAATGGTGTCGATAGCCTGTCACGTCATGGTAAGCGATCATAAACTTCTTTCGATCTTGAATGCTCTGTTCCGCCCCTTGATTACTTTCTGGGATGACAGCAAGTCTTCTCCCCATTGGTGAGATTGGTCCCGTTCCTTTGTTCTTTGTCCAGCTACTCGGTCAATGAAGATGGAATCAGGGCTAGCTCTCTCAGTCCCATTCCTGATCAAATAAGATCCCAAAAGAACGAACAAAGAATGGAAGGCAGCATCGTGTATCGAAAGGGATCCATGTTCCAGTAATTGGTGTCAAAAGATATGCTTTATGGTCTATGAAGATAGGTTTGTTTCTGTCTTTCTTTCCTAACTAACAGGAAAAGAGAGAGATAGGAGTTCAACTCTCGTTCTATCCATGTTCAGCAGTCCTTGTCCATGTTGGAACTGTTGATGGCAGTACCGCTCAACTACGAGATGCTTGAAAGTCGATGTATCAATGTTCCCAAGAGTAGCATCGAGCCCCAAAACGGCAAGCCATGCTTCAAGCTAAGTCAGTCGGGATCTAATTGATTGCTAAACTGAAGGAACGATCTCTGTCGAAGATTCTCATTCTAAAGCTGGCCTATAACCTGCCTAGCTCTCTTCTTTTGGAAGGATGGGATCATACCTATTGAAGAAGGCCCTGGGAACGCGACATTCGAGCGAAGCCCTTACGCGAGAAGTTGCGCGAAAGGGGTGGGGAAGGAAGCTTACGATTTTTTTAGTGTGTGAGGTGGCCCCGAGAGCTGAACCAAAGCCGGCCGTTTCGAAACCAGGAGCTTTAACAGTTGCCCAGAAGAGGTTCACACGGCAGCTAGCGAGCTTCAAAACCGGGGAACAGCAATCTCCAGCCCAAAGATGCTCGGTTGAATAAGTGAGAAGCTCTGCTTCTAGCCCTAAAAAAAATCTCCGTGACAAGGGGACAATAGCAGTCCGGAGCGCGCGTTGAACAGGTCGTTTAAGGAAGGGGGTATGAGACAAAAAACATTAGATTTTTTTTATGCCTGCCGGTATTTGGTTTATAAATGGAAGGCAGGGGATAAAGATAGGATGGAGTCTAGCCCTGGAGTAGATTTTAGGACTAAATCCCCCTTTTCTTTTAGGTTGTGTATTACCAGTCAAGGGGTTGACGATAGACAGCCCAAAGGACGGCAGATGAGAAAAGACATAGTTAGTATCTGCAAAATTGATCTACTTATTCTTTTTCGCCGACCCCGGCTTTCATTCCTTTATTCTACTTATACTATATGCTATTCTACTTCGCTAGTCACTCCTGAACTCGGATACTCCTCAATTCAGGAGCCAGAGAGCTAACCAACCACTGAACCGATAGACAGATAAAAGGACGTTAGCCCCCTGCCCTCTCTAGGGTTATCTTGCAACAAAAACCAAAAAAAAGGCCATGGGGACACCAGAATCTGCACTGATGTTAGGGGTGAAGAAAGCCAAACATTAGAAGAACTCAATCGTTCTAGCAGCGGCAAGAAGTCAATAAAAACCACTGACAGGAATGACCCAGATCAAGATACTGCAGTCCAGTCTTCGTTGGAAACTATAGGCTGTCCTTCAGCTTCTAATCGATTTGCTTCTCTGCAGACAGAGGAAGACACTCATGAAGTGGACGAATTCGGTGAAGAATTACTGCAAGGAGCTGAGGGAACCTAGCCCATGAACCAGATTGGAAAGGAAAAACCTTATGGTACATTGACTAAGGATTCTTCCAGGGTAGTTTAGTTGATGCATAGGCAAATTTTCATAAAGAGATATTTCATAGAAAAAGTTCATTCAATAAGTGTGAGGAGGGCTGTTTTGGTGAAAGAAAATGAGGAGTGGAAAGAGAAAAGCTCTATCTATGAATCAAGGGGGAGGACAGAAGGGCAAAAGAAAAGGCAAATCAAAACCTGCTGAAGGTGGTCCGACCAAAGCTACTAGGGTGAATGCCCAAAGGGCGAGTAAAGATTCAATCACTAAGACTGTCTCATGAATAATGTAGTCTTTAATGTCATGGGATTAAACATGAAAGAGAAAAATACAGAGTTGAGGGATCCCAATATCCTCCTAACAGTCAAAGTTTTCAAAAAGACTGACCAGATGTGAACTCTTTGCTGCTATAGATAGTCAAAACTAATACTTGCTTGGGATTCGCCTGCGCTAAGCCTCGGGGAGTAAATAGGAGCCTCGCGCTGGATAATTTCTTGAAAATGATAAATAGCGCTCATCCGTAGTTTGGTTCCTGACTTGAGGAGTGAAAGGCTGGCAGTAGTATACATATATAGGGCTATGCCCTTCGGTAAACATTCCTTTAGCAAGTAAGCTCTTGCTTGTTCCGTTAAATATCTCCCCTGTCCATTCGCATTAACATTTCCCATTACTTTGTCTTGTAGGGCATTTCTATGTAGCAAAAAGTTCTGTTCAATCAATCTCATAGGGAACTGAAGCAAGAAGAACTATCGATTAGGTATAGAAGTCAAACTGGAATGATACCTTCCGGGTTAAGCGATTGAAGTAATAAAGTCAAGCTTTTGCCAGAGGATGAGTCTTTCAAGTATCGGCAGCATTCCCTTTAGAAAAGTATAGTAGACTAAGGACTTTTACTTTGAGAAAAGAGAGGATTTCTTTGATTGGCGATTTCCTCCATTGCTTTATATTAATTAATAAATAAAGAAATATAAGAAACGCGCGATACGCAGCATCAATCAACGGAAAAACGTAGTCACGGCCTGTGCTATAATGCATCCCCAAAGGCCCTCCACCCCACCTTCAACTCAACACCTCGTGGGAGTAATGCAAAAAAAAAGGAAGGCGAAACTCAAACTAAAGCAGACCAGCAGCCGGAAAATTGAAGCATATACATAATGTAAGAAGACACGATCCTTTTGTCCACCGGCAGATTCATTACACAATATTCTATTTTGACTCACCAGATCATTTGCATCGCTGACTACCACAGACCGTCAATAGGACACGCCCGCACAGAAGACGCGTTAGGTAAGTTGATAGAATATAAATCAACTCAGGTAGGTCGAAAAGACGCCCTCACTTCGAGGAAGGAATAAAACAAAAATCAACTTGAATTCGAGACAGCTATTCGAAAATAGTTCTTTTTCGAAGTCTCGGTCTGATAGATAGTGAGTGTGGGGACGAAGGACTGCAACTTCATATCATCAAAATAATAAAATAATAGACGCCTGCTGCCTAGTGCTTCCCTACGTTGGTTAGATCACCCGTCTTTTTCCAGCCTCTCTTGGCTAATCTGTATGATGCATCACATTTCACTTTCCTGAGTCGCATTCCCCTATGACTACTCGAAGTTTCACTACTCAACTTCGATCTTCTTTCCCCCATATAGATATTGAATAGAACGAGCTCGCTTCATGATTTCGTGACATATAAAATAAGGGATTGTTAGAAGAAAGCTCCTATAGTGGACAGCTATAGCCCCTTTAGGGTGCTTGTTTAATTTAAGGCCATAAAGTGCTCGCTTGAGGCGGCAAAGAGAGATAGAATGATTTTTGAACATGAATTATCGGCACCTTGAACTCTACTATCGGAACTGTGCTCTGAAGATTGATTTAAAGTAAACCAGTCAGATGTATCAGAAAAGGTAGTGATCTCCCCCTGAAAAGTCTCACGACCATAAAGAGAAGAAAAGGGAGATTTCATGTTGATAACAAAAAATGGAAATCTGTTGATTAAATACACTGCAGTAGTGAATGCTTCAACCCATAGATGCTTTGGTACTCCACTATTTATCATCAAAGTCAAACCCATTTCAACTATATGTCGGTGTTTTCTTTCGAACACCCTATTTATTTAGTTCAGGCTCCCCAGGCGGGGCTCTTGTCCTGGGGCCACATCTATCTAATTGATTGAGAAAATCAGATTTTCGCCGAAACGGATAAATACAGGTAAAACGAGTACAGTCATCCACAAAAATAAATAGAATAATCTATATCTAAACCTTTGATTAGAAGAAACCGGGGCAGGCCCCCAAAGAAAGATCAGAATGCATTTTATTTAAACAACGGTATATCAGATTTCTTATCATTAAAAGAAAAAGGTAAACGACAACTACGGCCCATCTGACAACTAGTACAAACAGAGAGGGCTTTTTATTCCTACTATCTATGTCAATAACATCCTTAGATTCAAATTGCAAGTCTTTGGCGCCAAACTCCTTCTGATGCCTTTCCGAACTTCAACGCAACTAGCGCTTATTCACCTTTGTCTAGGGCATACAAACCGCCCATCCTACTCCCGATTGCCAGAATCCATCCTGTCCTCCGGATCCTTGATCAAGAATTTATCCAATGAGAACTCAAAGATGCAAGAATTTTTCTCAATAAGTTTACTAAAAGATATTAGGGTTTTTTATATTTTATATCAGGAACAAACAAAACATCCTTTAATTCATAATTTCCTGAACTTGGAGTCAAAGAAGCATCACCAACATATATCTTATTGAATCCAAAGTAAGGAGTAAGACTTTTGAGATTACCTGCGTCAGCGGTCATATGAGCAGACGCACCAGTATCGGTATACCAGTTGGGATCCTGCGAATCAGAGAGAGACATAGCCGCCAATGCTTGAGGGATATCTTGGGACTGATAAGAGTAATCAAACCGGTTCCAATAATACAGCGCAGTATGCCCAAAAGGACCACAGATCTGACACACAGTGTCAGCAAATCGGTTACCAGAACCTTAGTCCCGAGACGTATTACGTAACACTTGCTGTGGTTCAGGCTGTGGAGGACGATGCTGAGGTTGTTGATGTGGAACTTGATAGTTCTGTTGACTTTGCAGATTTTGCTGAGAATTCGAATTGACACCGGTCTGGCCCGAGGGAGTAAATCCCCGACTTGTTGATTCCGGTTGAAATTTATTCCATTATTCTTATTTGAACGTTGACCGACAAAAAAAACATTCGAATCCATTGGGCAATCATAAGAGTTTTAACTCTTTAATCGCAACTCAAAACTAAAAAATGCAAAAACAAACTGAGCGTAAGTTAGGTTTGGGGGTTTTGAGAGCATAGAAGTCACGAATCCCCTCTTTCGGAATATTTTGGAGCGGGCCCACGGAACGGACGGAGTTTACTGCTCGTTTTTGGGCATTTCTTGGGCCGAGTTAAGTAAAGACTGGCTACCTAGAAACTAAACAATAAACATGAAAACTTCCCTCTT